TTTTTTGTTTTCTAGTTTATATAGAATATAAATAAAAATAGCAAATAATAAAAAAATTAAATTAATAAGTATGAATAGAACAAAAAAAGCGGGGGATAGAGGGGGAGGAAATATTAACTAAAAATTTATACAAAGCTCTAAGCTATATATAAGTCATCCCCACACCCTCTTCTTATATATATATCATTAAGTTAATTTTGTTTGATTAAGTAAGACTAAGTTCCGTAAAAACCCCCGCCTTTTTTAAAATATCATAAACAGTTCCTGTGGGGCGAGCGCCCTTTTGAAGGAAATATAAAATCGCAGGAACATTTAAACAGGTTTGATTATTTATCGGATCATAAAAACCTACTTTTCGCAGATCTCTTCCTTCTCTTCGGGCTCGAACATCAATTGCAACGATTCGATAAACAGCTCATTGGGATAGATGTAGTTGAATAATACCCCCCCCCCAGAAACGTATAAGAAGTTTTCTCCTCGTACGGCTCGAGAAAAAAAATGATTAGAAGTTATGTCTATAGATGGAATAGAATGTCAAATGGATCTATAAACCCAACAACTCAATTAGACATTTAAGCTCTTCTTCTTTTTTCGAAACAGAAAAAAGCATTTGTACTCTCATAACTCAAGTTGGGTAACTTTCAAATAAATAGCTCAAAAGAGAATCTTTAGGTATTTTATTTATTTCTTTTATTGAGTGGTCTCTAACCTCTTTTTTGTTTGTCTCGGGTCGAATATATTTTGATTCCTCATTCTGATTTAGGTGTTGAGACAATTGAAAACGGTATTTACTTGTTCCAGGATCCTTTATCTTTGCCTTGAATCATTGGGTTTAGACATTACTTCGGCGATCTTTAATAATTTAAAAAATGGCAGCAACATGCCCTTTTTTCTTGTTCTATTTTTTTGTTTGTGATTTCTCTTTATCAAAGAATCATATGAACGATGGATTCGATTCCCGCATAATACCCTTTAACTTGTGATCAAAAGAGTTTTATATCAAAAAAATACTTACGAAGTTGTTCCAACTTATTGATTTCCATTAACTAACCATAGATCCTTGCTCTTTCCTGAAAAATTAATAAATACTTTCTCCTCAAGCTTCATCCTGTACTATTTTTTTATTTACATTACAACCCAACAAAAATGCGGGTTATAATAGACTAATAGAACAAAAGATGTCGAGACAAGAGCACTTTCATTTACATATAATATAAGGTAGTGGGTTTTGGCATCCACAGCGGATCATGTCTTTCAAGTCGCACGTTGCTTTCTACCACATCGTTTCAAACGAAGTTTTACCATAACATTCCTCTAGGTTGGAAACGGTATGCAATTGATTCAATTATGGAATCATGAATAGTCATTGGTTCGGTCGTTACATAGTAATCTATATTTATTCCTTAATATAATGAAATAAAGAAATACATAAGTAATTTATGAAGAAAACGTCTCAATTCAATAAAAATTAACAGTATTTTTTTATTGTATGAATGCAAGCTATTTTTATTTTTTTATATTCCATATCTAATTAAAAATACCATGAATATTATAAATAACACAAATAAAAAAAACTAATCTTTTTAAATTTAATCTGACTTGCACTTGCAAATAACTCGCGAAAATAGATAAGATTCACTAATCTTACATTACAGTTCTTAGATTACCACAGACTTATAAGATACGAAGGAAATAATTAAAAATATTTAATTGAAAAAAAAATTCCTATTCTATTTGAATAAAATTTGACTAAAGATTCTATTTGATCATAATAAGAGAAATAAATCTATATTCCGATTCAACCATTAATAATTTAATTTATTGATATTGAGAGATAATTAGATCGAAAAACAAATCAATTTCTTTCCTTTTTTTTTTTTAGTAGAGTAGATTGGCTAAAAAAGAATGATGAAGTAGAAAATTGAATTTAATTCTTATTTTTAATTTCATCCTGAAATTAAAAAATAAGAATCGAAAAGTAAAGTATAGATGTTTTACATATCTATCATATGTCCCTATCTATCAGACTCTCAGATAGAGCAAACAATTACTATTAGAAGTAATTATGGGTATGGATATTATATTTAAATATTTAATTTATGTTAAATATTAAATTTTATGGGAATGATGAATCATAAAAATCCTATTTTTTTTTTTTTTTAACCTAAACCTTTAGGAACGTAAACCCCTTGATCGAGAATATAGAGGTTATATAGAGAATATAGAGGTTATATAGAGAATATAGAGGTTGGTTTCGCATTTCGATTTAGCATTATCAAAATATAAAATAGATATAGGATGTAAAATATAAACAAATAACTTAAATATGAAAGATAAAAAAGGGGGCATACGCTGCACTGAAAGACCCGTATGAACTTTTTTTAATTCAAACTCCTGTAATCTATGTTTCCATCTTATCTTACCTAGATCACAAATTTATTCAGTTCTATCTCTGGGACGGAAGGATTCGAACCTCCGCATAGCGGGACCAAAACCCGTTGCCTTACCACTTGGCTACGCCCCATTTATATTTCTATTTGACACTACTAAACACTACTATGGGTATTCCTTGTTCGTCAATTCCAATTCACAGTATCTATGAATTTAATTATTGTTAAGGGTTTTGGAACATGTAGATCTATAATTAAACAAAATTTATTGATCATTACATATAATTCAATTAAGATATTGTATAAAAAAAAGTATGATTTCCTATATTCGTGTGTAAGAATGGAAGGCTTTTTGATTGGATGAATTTCAACGAAGTATTTTTTAGTCTGTCTTACTTTCCCCTTTCTTTTCTTTCTTTATTTTAATTTAATTTTATCCTTATATTTTATTTTATCCTTATATAATATAAAAATAAAAACATATTAATCACTCAATCAAAATTATCTCCAAGAAAAAAAAATATTGTTATGCTTAATATCTTTAATTTGATCTGTATCTGCTTTAATTCTGCTCTTTTTTCGAGTAGTTTTTTCTTCGCTAAATTACCCGAGGCTTATGCTTTTTTAAATCCAATCGTGGATGTTATGCCAGTAATACCTGTTCTCTTTTTTCTCTTAGCCTTTGTTTGGCAAGCTGCTGTAAGTTTTCGATGAGATCCTTAATACTGTATACTGTTCCAGAAAACTTCATGATTTTTTCAAGAAAGAAAAAAATTATGACAAAAGATCAAATTAAGTCTTACAGTATGAATGAACCCTCAATTCAACGATTTAAATTCTTGGATAACCATGATAAATATAGATCACCCCATTTTATCATTCTGACCCTTTTTCAACGAAGGACCCTACTTGGAGTCAACCATAATATTGACTTATTGGTATGAAAGACGATTTTTTTTGTAATGGATAATAAAGAGCTTAACTCTTATTAAAAATGAATTTATAAAAACTTTTTTTTTTTATTTATCTATTATAATTTATATATTATATTATATAAATTTTATTATATAAATATATAACTTTTAGGGAACCGATTCATTTCTTGCAAAATAGGATATTTGGTAGAGATAATCTATTCTCTTTGTTTTTTCAAAAAAAAAAAAAAAATGATCTTGGAGATTGTGTAATGCTTACTCTCAAACTCTTTGTTTACACTGTAGTGATATTCTTTGTTTCTCTCTTCATCTTCGGATTCCTATCTAATGATCCAGGACGTAATCCTGGACGCGAAGAATAATAAAGAAAAAAAAAAGGGAGTTCTTTGCTTTTTTTTTATATATGGTATTAGGATTTGACCTATTCCACCGTTAAAAACCGAAACGGAAAGAGAGGGATTCGAACCCTCGGTACGAATAGTTCGCACAACGGATTAGCAATCCGACGCTTTAGTCCACTCAGCCATCTCTCCTAATTGAAAAAGGATAATTGCTATGTTACATAGCATACATATTTATGCGTGAAAAAACTTTTCTTCACTTTTTTTTTTTTATATAGATTAAAATATGGATATATACAACTTTTATCAGCAACTCCATTCATTTATCAGTAATTCTATTTAATTTATATAAATTTATTAATTTATAATAATTTATATTATATAAAAATAAAGGGATAAAGAAAGAGGGGGCTCTAAAAGACTATCTCAAATACAAAAAACAAGAAAGAATATTCCTTTGATTTCGTTTAACAGGGCCTTTTTTTTCTCTTTCCAATTTCCATCACAGCCTGGCCTGGGCAATACCCGGCCGGGCTCTTTTATATTTTTTGTTTTCAAATAAAAAAAATAATTTTATCTATAATTCCGTGATCTGACGTGTTGTAACAAAAAAATTTTGTTATTAGTTAACAACCAGAAGCAGAAAAAGAACTATTTCCGTTTCTATGATCTAGTATATAATCGAAATTAAATTTATATTCTTTTTTTTCTTCCTCTTTTTTTATTTACATTTATTTATTTTACTAAAAAAAAATAAAATAAAGATAAAATAACGAAAAAGCTATTGATTTTTGCACAATCTATTTTTATGTTACAACTAAATTGTTTTGTCGAGACGTATCTATCAAAACTCCTATAACAAAAGAAAAGAACTTGGTATTTAGTTATTTAAATGAAATGAGCCCTCTTTTCTTAATTTTTAAAAGTCTTCTAAAGCGCAACACGGGCAACACTCTAATTTTCAGGATTTCTCATGACCCTATCTTCATTATCCCCGATTCCCTTGTTCGACAAAAGACCCTTTTATATACAATAATTGCATTGTAGCGGGTATAGTTTAGTGGTAAAAGTGCGATTCGTTCTATTAATCCCTTTATAGTTAAGGGGTCCTTCGGTTTGATGCATAGTCCGATCAAAAACTTTATTTCTTAAAAGAATTTAATCCTTTACCTCTTAATGAACAATTTGAGGAAGAATATACATTCTCGTGATTTGTATCCAAGGATCAATTATAAATTGAAAAATTGGATTATGAAATTATGAAACAGAATTTTATTGAATTGGATTAATACTTCCAATTGAATAAGTATGAGTAAAGGATCGATGGATAAAGA